GCCTAAAATAGTAAATTTTCGTTCATCTTACTATTTAAGAACTTATAATCAAGTCTTTTTAAAGAAATATTTTTTACTTGAAAAAAGATCTCAACAGACTTTCCAAGTGCTTCAAGTACTTCCATTTAAATACTGTTTCCTAGATGAAAATAGTAGGATTTATAATCCCGATCCATGCAGTAACATCATTTGGAATTCATTCCATTTGAATTGGTGTTTTCTCCATCACGATTCTTGTGAAGAGGCATGGACAATAATGAGCCTTGGACAATTCCTTTGTGAAAATGTATGTCTATCGAAATACGGATCACGCATAAAAAAATCTGGTCAAATTTTCATTGTTCATGTTGACTCTTTAGTTATAAGATCAGCTAAGCCCTATTTGGTTACTCCAGGAGCAACTGTCCATGGCCATTATGGGGAAACATTTTATGAAGGAGATACATTAATTACATTTCTATATGAAAAATCGAGATCTGGTGACATAACGCAAGGTCTTCCAAAAGTGGAACAAATCTTAGAAGTTCGTTCAATTGATTCAATATCGATGAACCTCGAAAGAAGAGTTGAAGGTTGGGACGAACGTATCCGAAGGATTCTTGGGATCCCCTGGGGATTCTTGATTGGAGCTGAATTAACCATAGCTCAAAGTCGTATCTCTTTGGTTAATAAGATCCAAAAGGTTTATCGATCCCAGGGGGTACAGATCCATAATAGACATATAGAGATTATTGTACGTCAAGTAACATCAAGAGTTTTGGTTTCAGAAGATGGAATGTCTAATGTTTTTTTACCTGGGGAATTTATTGGATTGTTGCGAGCAGAGCGAGCAGGGCGCGTTTTGGACGAAGCGATCTGTTATCGGGCAATCTTATTGGGAATAACGAAGTCATCTCTGAATACTCAAAGTTTCATATCCGAAGCGAGTTTTCAAGAAACTGCTCGAGTTTTAGCAAAAGCTGCTCTACGAGGTCGTATTGATTGGTTGAAAGGCCTGAAAGAGAACGTTGTTCTGGGGGGGATTATACCGGTTGGTACCGGATTCAAAAAATTAGTACATCGTTCAAAGCAAGACAAAAACATTTATTTGAAAATCAAAAGGAAGAATCTATTTGAGTTGGAAATGAGAGATATTTTGTTACACCATAGAGAATTATTTTGTTCTTGTGACCCAAACACTTTCCACGAGACATCAGATACGTAATGTAATTTACTAATTCCTAACAAGAGGTTCATTCTTTTTACTTTAACTCTCTGGTCCGATTATGGATTTTGTAATCAATTAAAGAAAAAATGAAATTAATGGTTTGGGTCGTAGATCAATGGTCAATCCTGGTAGAAGGTTCCGTCGGAACAATTATTTATTTCACAGGGTACTGAATCTCTTTGAAAAAAAAAAAAAAAGAAAAAGAGAAAGTGTGGGAAAATGGGAAGACGATATTGGAACATCAATTTGGAAGAAATGATGGAAGCAGGAGTTCATTTTGGTCATGGTACTAATAAATGGAATCCTAGAATGGCTCCTTACATCTCTGCAAAACGTAAAGGTATTCATATTACAAATCTTACTATAACTGCTCGTTTTTTATCAGAAGCCTGCGATTTAGTTTTTGATGCAGCAAGTAAGGGAAAAAAATTCTTAATCGTTGGCACCAAAAAGAAAGCAGCGGATTTAGTAGCATCAGCAGCAATAAGGGCTCGATGTCATTATGTTAATAAAAAATGGCTTGGTGGTATGTTAACGAATTGGTCTACTACAGAAACAAGACTTCAGAAGTTCAGGGACTTAAGAGCAGAACAAAAGATGGGTAAACTCAATCGTCTCCCCAAAGGAGATGCAGCAATGTTGAAGAGAAAGTTATCTACCTTGCAAACATATCTGGGTGGGATCAAATATATGACGGGATTGCCCGATATTGTAATTATCGTTGATCAGCAAGAAGAATATACGGTTCTTCGAGAATGTTTCATTTTGGGTATTCCGACGATTTGTTTAATCGATACAAATTGTGACCCAGATCTTGCAGATATTTCCATTCCGGCCAACGATGATGCTATAGCTTCGATTCGATTGATTCTTACCAAATTAGTATCTGCAATTTGTGAGGGCCGTTCTAGTTATATAAAAAATTAAAAAATGATTGATTATCTTATCATTAATAAGAATAAATAAGAAGATTAGTTTGTTTTTGGTGAACTCTCTTTGATTGTTACTATTTTGGTTTACATCTTTTGTAGTTTTAACTATGTTTTGAATATTGAATAATATTGAAAACATAAAATGATTGGTAGTTTCTTTATGTGATTTCTCAGTATCCGAAATATACGATTCAGAACTTAAATTCATGAATGAACATAGATGAATTGAGAAAGAGATGGTTGAATCAAAATAATTACTTTTTTGAAGTTTGATTTCTTTTAGAGGACAATATGAATGTTATACCATGTTCCATTAAAACACTCAAAGGGTTATATGATATATCAGGTGTAGAAGTAGGCCAACATTTATATTGGCAAATAGGAGGTTTACAAATTCATGCCCAAGTACTTATCACTTCTTGGGTTGTAATTGCTATCTTATTAGGTTCAGTCATCATAGCTGTTCGGAATCCACAAACCATTCCGACTAACGGTCAGAATTTCTTCGAATATGTCCTTGAATTTATTCAAGACTTGAGCAAAACTCAGATTGGAGAGGAGTATGGTCCTTGGGTTCCTTTTATAGGAACGATGTTCCTATTTATTTTTGTTTCTAACTGGTCAGGTGCTCTTTTACCTTGGAAAATCATAAAGTTACCTCATGGGGAGTTAGCTGCGCCCACGAATGATATAAATACTACTGTTGCTTTAGCTTTACCCACGTCAGTGGCATATTTCTATGCGGGTCTTAGCAAAAAAGGATTGGGATATTTCGGGAAATACATTCAACCAACTCCAATACTTTTACCAATTAATATTCTAGAAGATTTCACAAAACCTTTATCTCTTAGTTTTCGACTTTTCGGGAATATATTGGCTGATGAATTAGTGGTTGTTGTTCTTGTTTCTTTAGTGCCTTCAGTAGTTCCTATACCTGTCATGTTTCTTGGATTATTTACAAGTGGTATTCAAGCTCTTATTTTTGCAACTTTGGCTGCGGCTTATATAGGTGAATCCATGGAGGGTCATCATTGACTAACTTTCGAAATAGTCTTTTTTGAAGCTTATCCCAATTAAAGGAATACGGGGGTTCGATATAATCCACTGGGTTGGAGAAGAAAATGCAAATAGCTACATTTATGTATATATGAAGATAGATGATATTGCAGAAATAGTAAGATAAAGAAGGGTTGGGGATCCTACTACATATATGTATATGTAATGCCTATGAGTATAAATTCTTGTGTATGTTTCGAAGAATGGTTCCAGAATATGATTTAATAGAATATGTAATAGAATAAAATAAGAGAATAAAAAATGCAGGTGATTTACGTTATGGAAGAATAAAAGTAGATGTTATTTACTAGTGAAATAGTAATTACTCTTATATCTTTTTTTCTAGCCCACTGCATTTAGATGGATTCCCATATCAGTCCTTTTTCTATTTTGTCTGTGATTGTGAATTGAATCAAAGATAAAGAATAGAATATTTTCTAAACAAGGAAACGCAATGACTAAAACCGTATACATATATATTTACATAAGGTAGAAAGGAAAAACGAACGGTATATCAAAGTAGTTCTGACAATTCAGTAATATTCTGAATTCCATTTGGAGTTTTTAGCTACTTCGACCCGATAGATTTTAGTGATAAAGATCAAAAAATAAAAAATAAGTGTAGTAAATTAAATATTAAATAGTATAAATAGTAAAAGTATATTAAGTACTAATTTATCAGTTGGTTGTATCATTAACCATTTATTTTTTTGGTGCGAGGAACTTACCATGAATCCACTTATTTCTGCTGCTTCCGTTATTGCTGCTGGATTGGCTGTAGGGCTTGCTTCTATCGGACCTGGGGTTGGTCAAGGTACTGCTGCGGGCCAAGCCGTAGAAGGTATTGCGAGACAACCAGAAGCAGAGGGTAAAATACGAGGTACTTTATTGCTTAGTCTGGCTTTTATGGAAGCTTTAACAATTTATGGACTGGTCGTGGCATTAGCTCTTTTATTTGCAAATCCTTTTGTTTAATGTTTCATTTCATCGTAGAATAAAAATGTAAAAAAAAAAAAGAAGAATAAAAACATAACCATAACTAATAAATTTGAGAATTCTCAAATTCCATTAAGAATAATAAGCGGAGTGATAGAAAAAGAACTCTGTTCTTTGTTAGTCCTATCTATAGGGGGAGATCCTATGAAAAATCTTATCGATTCTTTTGTTTCCGTGGGGCACTGGTCATCCGCTGGGAGTTTCGAGTTTAATACCGATATTTTAGCAACAAATCCAATAAATCTAAGCGTAGTGCTGGGTGTATTGATTTTTTTTGGAAAGGGAGTGTGTGCGAGTTGTGTATTTCAAGAATAGGTTGGATTTCACCGGCTGCACTTTATTTATATTTATGTATTCTTTTTTATAGCAGAAATAGGAACAAAGAGTGCACAATCTCGACGAATTACTTCTGAATTTGATTTCATTCATAAATCATATGTAAGAACCATAGCATTTCGTGACTAATTGGTAAATAAACTTTGATTCTCTTCTCTATCAACCAATAATGTTGAGGTCTTTTACATGGTTAAAGATGAATTGTTTGAAGTCCAGGCACAGCATAGCATGGTACTCTTTCTACCGCTACGTTAATACCAAAAAGGTTTAAAAATGAGAAAAAGAAAAAAGGAAGAATTGGGAATTTATTCGATGTAGAACACTCATATGGATAAAATTATTTGAACCATTAACTGTAAAGATGGGTATCTTCCCCCCCTTTTTTTTTATCCACTGCCGAATCGACGACCTATGTATTGTATTTGTATAATTTTATAAAATATTTGTATAAAAAAGAGAATTTCTTGGATGAA